TCATTCGGCTCCTTTATGGAAAATGGAGAAATTCCCAGATATAAGACGGGAACGAAATTACAAAAAGAATTTCACCCATAACATCTATGTCAGCTTTTTGTACGAATGCATTCAATTCAAAATAACTTGCTTTCTAGATGATCCCTCTAGAGGAGGGGATTCTAACAATCTTTCTAGTTACTTCGTTCTCTATTTCTATTTGAGAAAATCCTAAGGAAAAAGATTTTGTTTCTACCGAGCTAAAACAAAAAAATATGTTGATTGAAGCCTTTAGTAAACTAAAGTCATCATTTAATAGCTATTTTGCTTCTCTCTATAAAAAAAAAAATGGAAGATTTAGTTACGATTAGAAACCTTTTTTTCTATCTTCGTCCATGGATCTCGTACTCATATTCATTCAATTGGAAGTATTGATCCAATTCAAAAAAAAATTCATGTTTCGTAATTTCATAATCCAAATTTTCAATTTCAAATTGACCTTTGGATACAAATCACGAGAATGTATAATTTTCCTCAAATTTCTCATTGAGAGGTAAAGGATTAATTCCTTAAAAAAAAAAAATAAAGGTTTTGATCGGAATAGTAATCAAACCAGGAGACCCTTTAACTATTAAAGGGTTAATAAAACGAATCACACTTTTACCACTAAACTATACCCGCTACAGTTCGATTATTGTATTGAAATGGAATTTTTGTCGAACACTGAAATTGAATAGAATCAAGATAGGATCATAAAAGAATCATGAAATTTAGAATATTGGCATTTTTCATAGGAGGACTTAATCAGATTATGAAAAGATAGTTAAATAACTAAAATCAAAATGAAAAAAAAAATGGAAAAAATGAAGGGGGAAGAAAAGATAATAAGAAATGGCATGTTGTTTTTAGAATGGAAACAGTTTTTTTCTTATTGGTCTTGCTGTTGCTTCAATAACAATGATTTTTTTATGATTATCAAATCAGAGAAATCATTTTCTTTATTACTAATATTATAGAATCCAAAAAAGGGCCTGGCGAGGTACTGATCAGGCCAGGCCGCGTAAACAATACTAAAGGACCTTTTTTTCGCTTTGGGTTGAAGAAGTATTTCTTTTTTTCTTTCTATATTTCTATTTTTTTTATTATTTTTGAATTCTTAATAATTAAAATAATTAATATAATAACTATATTTATTTTTTATTTATAATATAATAACTATATATTTTTATTGAATTGAATCTTTTTTTGAATCTTCCTTATTTTATCTAAATCTAACTCATTGGAATTTCAGATAAAACTACTTAGATGTATTACAAAATACGACTTGTCTATTTTGTATATATATATTATTGTTATAGTTATTATAGAATTAGATTTCATTTTGATTTTCTTTTTTTATTTATTTCTTTTATTATTTTAAATAATATTATTTTATTTAAAATATTGTTCTATTTTATTTGGATTTGAATATTAGTATTTTTTTTTTTTTTCAATGGGGAGAGATGGCTGAGTGGACGAAAGCGTCGGATTGCTAATCCGTTGTACGACTCGTTCGTACCGAGGGTTCGAATCCCTCTCTTTCCGTTTCTGATGATGACTTATTATATTGATTTCTCTTTCGAATTTTTTAAATTATTTTCATTTTTTCAAAATATATCCAAATAAAAAATTTTATTTAATAAAAAATTAGTAATTAGAAAAAAATAGATGAAAAATCAAGCAAAGAACCCCTTTTTATTCTTCGCGTCCAGGATTACGCCCTGGATCATTAGATAGGAATCCGAAAATGAATAAAGAAACAAAGAATATCACTACTGTGTAAACAAAGAGTTTGAGAGTAAGCATTACACAATCTCCAAGATCATTTTATTTTTTTTTTAAAAAAGAAAATAGATTCTCTATTTTTATACCATATTATATCCTATTTTTTGATTTGATAACGAAAACCGAAATAGTTGTTAGAAATCGAAATTTTCGTAATTAAAAATATAGAAAATAGAATTTCTTATTTTATTATCTTACTTATCAATAATTTTTTTATACCCACTTTTTGATATTTTGGAGGATCACAATAAGGTTTTCACTCACAGAAAAAAAGAGTTAGAATGGGAAAACAGGGTGATCCGGATTGTGACTATTCAAGAATTTGAATGTTTGAATCAAGGGTTCATACTGGAAGACTTGTCTGATCTTAGCAATTATTAGAATCGTTTTTCTCAAAAAAATCGTTCATTTTTCTAGTACAAGATGTAAGATCTTATCGAAAACTTACAGCAGCTTGCCAAACAAAGGCTAAGAGAAAAAAGAGTAGAGGTATGACTGGCATAAAATCTACGATTGGACTCAAAAAAGCGTAGGCCTCAGGTAATTTGGCTAATAAAAAACTACTCGAATAAAGGGCAGAATTAAGACAGATCAAACTAAAGATATTAAGCATAACAGAAATTTTGTTTTTTAGATAATTGCATTTTGATTGAGTTATTGATAGAAGTGAAAAATGAAAAAAAAAATAAAAAAAAAGATAGACCAAAAATCCTTCTTTTTTTTTCCGAACTTACTTACTCAACCAAAAAACCTTCCATTCTCAAAGGAGAATAGAAGAAATTCTACTTTCATGCAATATTTTAATGGAATTATATGCAATGATCAATAAATTAAGTTGAATTCGATATCTTTGTGTGTCAAAATACTAACAACAGAATCTAATTGATTCTTTAGATATTTTGGCTGGAATTGACGAACAATCGATAACAATATTAGTGTTTATTAGTGTCCAATAGAAATCAAAGTGGGGCGTGGCCAAGTGGTAAGGCATCGGGTTTTGGTCCCGCTATTCGGAGGTTCGAATCCTTCCGTCCCAGAGTATATGTAAATATACTAAATTATAGTAAATATTTAATAGTAATAGTAAATAATGTAAATAATTTGGATTGTTTCTAAAGTGTAATATTGGATAGAATTTGATTCTTTTGGTTAATGGATCTAACCAAAATAAATCTTATCTTTTTTTCACATTTAACAAATGAAGGAAAAAGGATCATCAGTGTTCAAATGACACGTAGATACAACTGAATCTGTTGGAGATTTAGGTAAGATGGGGTTATAAATTACATATAAAATACATGAATTTGAATTAAAAAAGGAGCCTTTTTCATATATCCATCTTCTTATATATTTCTTTATATAGATTGGATTTTTACAATCTATTTTTTTTTTTTTTCATTTCGATTTTTTTTATTTAGTGCTTATTAATTTCAAAAAAAAATGGATTTATCTTTCTTAGGGATGATCAAATGTCGTCTTTATTGTAATTGTTTGTAAAAAATTGGAATTTTTTTTTAATTTCAATCGAAATTAGAAATTGAAATCATAATTTGAAATTTATTCTAGAATTCTATCTAAAATAGAAATGATATAAATATCTAAATTCCTTAATATTCTATTTAATTAATATTCTAAATAATATAAATTAAAATCAAATTTCATTTTATTTTAATTCATTTTTAAAAATATTAAAATAACTAATATTAACTTAATATAGATTCGATATCTATGTACCGACTGTGCTGACTGAACCAATGACTATTCATGATTCCATAATTGAATCAACCGCATAGCGGTTCCAAATTCGAGGAATGTTATGGTAAAACTTCGTTTGAAACGATGTGGTAAAAAGCAACGTGCGACTTGAAGGACATGATCCGTTGTGGATTCTTATATCCATCATTCTCTAATAAAGGATGCTCTTGACTCGACATCCTTTGTTCCACTCGAACCCTGCATTTTTTTGTTGGGGTATAATGGAATTTAGTACATGATGGAGCTCGAGTGGAAAGTATTGATTCATTTATCAAGGGAGAAGGGTCTATGGTTAGTGTCAATCAATAAGTTAGAACAACTTTGTAAGTATATCTTTGACAGAGAAATCGAAAGGATCCAAATCAATCAAGTTTTAAATCCCAAAGGAATTCTTGTTGGAATTGATAAAAAACCTCTTCGATAAAAAAATTATATATATCGTGCGGTAATCCGCCGTTCGTATGATTCTATTCTTTGATAGAAAGAAATATTGATAGAAAGAAATAACAAAAAAGGTATGTTGCTGCCATTTTTGAAAGGATTAAAAATCAACGAAGTAATGTCTAAACCCAATGATTCAAAACAAAGATAAAGGATTCCGGAACAAGGAAACGCCCTTTGTATTTTAAAATTGGATTTGCATCAGAATGCAGAATTCAAATCGATTCTAAATGAGACATATTAAAGGGTATTCGAGACTGCTCAATAAACGAAATGAAAAAGTATTTTCTTTTGGGATATTTAAGAGTTATTCAACTTGAGTTATGAGTATACAAATGATTTTCTTTTTTTAGGAAAGAAAGACTTAATTCTTAGTCTAATTCATTTGATGATTTTAGGGACTTTTTTTATTTGTCGTTCTAATTTCTATATACATAATTTTAGAATAGAATCATTTTTCTCGAGCCGTACGAGGAGAAAACTTCCTATACGTTTCTAGGGGGGGTTTGTTGATCTAATCTATCCCAATGAGCCGTCTATCGAATCGTTGCAATTGATGTTCGGTCCCGAAGAGAGGGAAGAGATCTGCGAAAAGTGGGTTTTTATGATCCAATAAAGAATCAAACTTATTTAAATGTTCCTGCTATTCTATATTTTCTTGAAAAAGGAGCTCAACCTACAGAAACTGTTTATGATATTTTAAGGAGGGCGGGAGTTTTGGAAGAATTTCGACTTAATCAAACGAAGTTCAATTAATGAAATAAAAAAAGAAAGAGAATGAGGTTGTAGTTTGGTATAGCTTTTTTCATTTTTCCTTTTCTATTCATGTAGATTTTTTGTGTAGTGCCAATCCAACACAATTTTTTTTCTTATACTTAACTTAAATTTTTCTATTTTCTACTTCGATTTCAATTTCATAATTTCTATCTATCATATTTCTATTTAATAATATTAGAATTAAAAAATTCAATTTATTTATTACAATTTAATTTCAATTTCAT